TTTGAACATAAAATGTCTTATGATAAAAATTTATTTTTTATCATAAAAATAAATTGTTTGTTGACCTTAATTAATGAATTTTCGAAAGAACCAACACCCTATTTCAATTTGAAAAAACTTTTTTTATTTCCGAAAAAAAAAAGAGCTTCAAAAGAGCGATATCAATTTTTATTTCATGTAGTTATAAATAATAATCATAAAAAATCCATTATTAAAAAGAAATCCGATAGAGTAAAAGGAATACGTAAAAAAATGTCCCATTGGTCATACAAATTAATCGACGAATTGGAACAACAGGAAAGGGGAAATGCGGAAGACCGATTGGCAGAAGATCATGGTATTCGCTCAAGAAAAGTAAAACGTGTAATTATTTTTACCGATAAAAAGACAAATACCGAGGAGGTAGCTTTAATACGTTATTCACACCAATCGGATTTTCGTCGAGATATAATCAAAGGTTCTAGGCGCACCCAAAGGCGTAAAACAGTTATTTGGGAGTTGTTTCAAACCAATCTACACTCTCCACTTTTTTTGGAACGAAAAAAAGATAATAAACTCTTAGATTTGTATTTTAAATTTTATGAACTGATGAAATTGATGTTTATAAATTCAATTCATAAAAATAAACAACTAAAACTTTCCGATTATAAAGAAGAAGATAAAAAAGAAATGGCGAAAAAAACCAAGTATAAAATCGAAGAGAGAACTTGTATCGAAATAGCAGAAACTTGGGATACCATTCCATTTGCTCAAACAATGAGAGGTTGTATGTTAGTAACCCAATCAGGTCTTAGAAAATATATTATATTACCTTCATTGATATTAGCTAAGAATATAGGACGGATGTTATTATTTCAATTTCCCGAATGGTCTGAGGATTTAAACCAATGGAATAGAGAGATACATGTTAAATGTACTTATAATGGAGTTCAATTATCAGAAAGGGAATTTCCTAAAAAGTGGTTAACAGATGGTATTCAAATAAAAATTCTATTTCCTTTCCACTTAAAACCTTGGTACAGATCTAAGTTACGATCCCTTGATAGGAATAAAAAAAAAAGAAATAAAGAAGATTTTTTTTTTTTAACAGTTTGGGGAATGGAAGCTGAAATGCCTTTTGGTCCTCCCCGAAAAAGGCCCTCCTTTTGTAAACCTATCTTTAAAATACTCGAAAAAAAAATTATAAAATTGAAAAAAATTACTTTTACACCCCAACGATTTATAATAATGAGAATGAATAACGAAAGAACTCATTTGTTACTAAAAAATTTTTTTTTCAATATTAATGAGTCCTTTTTAAAAACAAAAAACTTGTTAAAAGAAAATAATATATTCAAGTTACAAATATATATATATCAACCAAGTGAAACTAAAACAGAAAAAGAATCTAAAAGATTCTCTACTAAAATTGATGACTCATCTATTCAAAAAAAATCAAAAGATTCTAAAAATGATTTAAAGAATAAAATGAAATATCTAATTGATAAAACAAAAAAAAAAAATAAAGAAAGAAAAAAAAAATTTTTAACTATCCGGATTTTTCCTAATAAAACAAAACATAAAAAACGAATTGATCGAATCCAATTCAAATTAAAAAATTTTCCAAAACTCCTTTCCGGTATATTAAAAAACAATTCGAGATTTATTTACGAATCAAAAATATTTTTTTTTAAAATTTTAAAATTGTTTATAAAAGAAACATACATAAATATTTTTCTATTTATCAGTAACATAAAAATACTAAGTCTCAATGTACAATTCTTTCTTCAATCAATAAAAAACAGTTTTGATAAGTACATTTACAATAATCAAAAAAAGAAAGAAAGAATTGAGCAAACAAAACAAATCACAATTCGGTTTATTTCAACTTTACCAAAATTACTTAATATTAATAATAAAAACTCAACTCTTATGTTTGGCTTATCTTCCTTGTCACAAACATACGTGTTTTATAAATTCTCACAAATTCCAATTAATTACTTGGCTAAGTTAAGATATGTACTTCAATATCATGAAACGTCTGTTTTTAGTAAGAATGTAATTCCAACATTTTTTAGAACAGAAAGAATCTTTCATTGCGACTCAAAATTAAGACATAAAAAACGTTGGAATTATGACAAATGGAAAGATTGTGTAAAAAATTATTATCACTATGATTTATCACCAATTATATGGTCTCGATTAGTACCCAAAAAATGGAGAAATAGAGTCAATCAGCATTCTACAATTCAAAAGAAAGATTTAAACAAAGAATATTTATCTGAGCAATCCTCATTAATTCATTATGAAAAAACTTTAGTGTCAGATCAAAACTGTAAGTTTAAAAAACATTATCGATATGATCTTTTATCATATTTATACTTTAATTATAATAATTTTGAAAAAAAGGAAAATAAGGCGGCCTACTCTATTTATATGTCTAAATCACCATTAAAAGAAAAATTACAAGTAACAAAAAAAAAAATAACTTGTATAAATTATAATACAGATAAAACCAAATTACTGGATAAAGTTAAAATAAAAAATATCCCTATCAATAATTTTTTCAATAATTATCGACAATACGAAAATAGTAGGAATATAGAGCAAAAGGTGAATACAAAATATTTTGACTGTCAAATTCTTTTAAAGATAAAAAAAACATATCTTTTTGAGAAGCAACGTTTTTTTTATCTTACACTTTATCAAAAAAAGAAAAATAAAATACTAAATCAGGCGAGATCGAATGTGGAACTTTGGTTTTTACAAAAATTTTCACAATTTTATAATGTAAAAATTAATGAAAGTACAACAAAAAAAAATTATATATCATTGAATGAAGAAAAACAAACAAAATACAATAATAATACAAAAACAGGATTTGACATCTTCTTCAAAAGATATATAATTTTTCAATTGAGATGGGATAATCTTATGAAGAAAAAAATAATCAACAATATTAAAGTATATTGTTTCCTACTTAGACTTCTAAATCCAAAGGAAATGGCTCTATCGTCTATTCGAAGAGAAGAAATGAGTCTGAATATCATGTTGATTCAGAATAAATTCACTTGTACCAAATCGATGAAAGGGGGAATATTAATTCTTGAACCGATTCGTCTGTCTATAAATAAAAATAGAAAATTTATTTTTTATAAAATTGTACGTAGTTCATGTTTTTATAAGAACAAGCACCAAACAAATCAAAGAAACAAAAAGATATTATATATTAATAATACAAATAAATCAACCGCACAACATCAAAAAAATATGAGTGTCAATAAAAACGACAATTTTGATGATTTATTTGTTCCTGAAACTATTTTCTCATCTCGACGTTGTAGAGAATTTAGAATTTTAATTTGTTTCAATTTCAACAAAAAATTAAATCGGACAAATGAAAAAAAAAAATTAATTAAATTGAAGTTTTTTCTTTGGACCAGTTTTCGATTAGAGGATTTGACTTGTATAAATCGATATTGGGTTAATACTAATAATAGCATCCGTTTCAGTATGTTAAGGATACGTATGTATCCACAGTTGAAAATTAGTTGATGATATATATATATATTTCCAATATGAATTTTTCATCTACATCATAACATAATTTAAATCAGGTTCTACAAATTTACTTTTTTAATATTAATGATATAGAATTATATAATAATAAATGAAAATAAATAAAGAAGTAAACAATTCATTTCGTAAATCTAAAAATAAAATTTAATGCGAGTCAAGTTTATTAAATTTTCAAAAGCTATTGCGCACACATAAAATCGAAAATAGTTGATTGATTAAAAATTTAGATAAATCATTGATTCATCTAATATCTAAATATATGATTCAGTTACAAATTTATTAGATTGAAATTTTATGATGTTTGACAATAAATATTTCTAGATCCAATGTCGCATTCAGTAAAGATTTATGATACATGTATCGGGTGCACTCAATGTGTTCGAGTTTGTCCTACAGATGTATTAGAAATGATCCCTTGGGACGGTTGCAAAGCTAAACAAATTGCTTCTGCTCCACGAACAGAAGACTGTGTCGGTTGTAAAAGATGCGAATCTGCCTGCCCAACGGATTTTTTGAGTGTTCGGGTTTATCTATGGTATGAAACAACTCGCAGCATGGGTCTAACTTATTAATTAAATTTTTGTTTTAACAATAAAACCCGTACTTCATAATTAATATTTTGGTTTTGAGTACGGGTTTATAACAATAAGTCTAGTTTAAGTTTAATTTATGATGTTAAAAATATCGAGGAGTTAATTTATTAATCAAAAGCAAAGTATATATTCGTAATGGAAATTCGATATATCAATATTGGTTGATATGATAATGAAGATAATTTTTGTTACCATTTCTTTTTTGTATTCATCAAGCTCTTTATTCAATTAGATTAAAAAAGAAATGAACCATAACTGTGCAGCCCTATTTCGAATAGATTGATCCCAAAATAGCAGAGCCAAATTAGAAGAAAGCCTATAACAGCTACAATTGAAGAATTTGTACCGTTTGAATTTTTCTTTGTATGTAAATAAATCGTGAATATAATCCAAGTAATAAATGCCCAAGTTTCTTTTGGATCCCAATTCCAATATGATCCCCATGCTTCATTAGCCCACACAGCTCCCGAAAGAATACCTATACTAAAAAAAAAAAAACCTATACTAATAACACGATAACTCCAATGTTCCAATTGTTGAATTAATTGGTATCTGTAAAAATTCCTAGTTGAAAAAAAAAACGTTCTTTGTAAAACAGTTTTTATCTTTTCATTCGCGTTTTGATTATTACCAAAATAAAATGTATTAGTTAATAAAAAATGGAGTTTACTAAAAATCATTTTTTGAAATGTAATGACTAAAAGTGTTACTGATAATAAGGATCCGCATAAAAGAGATGTATAGCCCACTAGGGTCATACTGACATGCATCATTAACCATTGAGATTGAAGAGCGGGTACTAATATTACAGATTTATGTATTTGATTTACAATATTTGAAGTAGCAAAA